TCTTACGAGAATACAATATCGATATAGTATAGATAAATCCGAAGAGGTATGTATAAAGGTATTTGTACCAAGGAATAATCCTCGAGTCCCGTCTGTTTTCTGGATTTGGAGAAGTGCTGATTTTCAAGAACGGGAATCTTATGATATGTTCGGAATCTCTTATGATAGTCATCCACGTCTTAAACGTATATTGATGCCCGAAAGTTGGATAGGGTGGCCCTTACGTAAGGACTATATTACCCCCAATTTCTATGAAATACAAGATGCTCATTGAATTAATAAAAATGTTTACTTCAATTCTATATTCTATTAAATAACATATTGGATAACACAACTAAAGATTTGACTTAAGTCCAAGTCAAATAATATTTTGTTTGATCTGTTATAGACCAAACAGAGTAACTGGACTTCAATTACGTATTTATTATGTAATGTAAGGAATACTTTGAGAAATATCACGTATGAACAGAAGGGAAAGAATACAATGAAAATGAATCAAATAAAAATAAACTTTATCTGTACTGCGCATATTACTTAGTATTACTTAGAAAGACTCCGCAAAGTAAGATAAATAGGGGAGAAGAAATAGAAAATCCAATAAAATAAAAATAGATAGATAGAAATGGATAAATATGTATCTATCTGAATAAGTCTAGACTATTATGTTCTAGATGATCCCTAGACGATTAAGAAATATAGACAATATGTGGTATTTGTATAAACATCTATTTGTATGTTCATCTATCCGATAGAGAGTTCCCGTGTCAGGAACCAGATTTGAACTGGTGACACGAGGATTTTCAGTCCTCTGCTCTACCAACTGAGCTATCCCGACTATTTATTGTACATCATAATCTTATTCATGATTATGATCATCCTCCTATAATACTTGAATACTTGTATCTATCACTATAACAATTACAATAGTGAGACTTAAAAGAGTCTCAAAAAACAAAATCTTCTTTGGAAAATTTTGTGTAATGTAAGTATAAATATGAATTGGGAATGATTCAATAATGAATGTCTATTTTACTCTTCTATATATGCTTTGTTTACTTATATTCTATTCCATTAATAATATATTATATAGATATATAATATGGATATTGTATTGCAATTGCAACCAAACAAGATTTGGATAAGATCAAAATAGTTTTGTTTGCAGCCCATTTGGAATCGGTAAAGATTAGAGTGCATTTTTTTTTTTATTAGATTAGCGATAAAAAAAAAAGCTATTATATTTTAATAATAATAAAATTTAAATTTTAATTTATTTATCTTATCCTTTTTTTTTTTTTGGGGGGGGGATAGAGGGACTTGAACCCTCACGATTTATAAAGTCGACGGATTTTCCTATTACTATAAATTTCATTGTTGTCAACATTGACATGTAGAATGGGACTCTCTCTTTATTCTAATCCGATTAATATTAATCGGGTTTCAAAATGATCTATCATATTCCGATATCTGTAATGAATGATTTGATAGTTGTATATTCAAGTCTTCCTTTAATTTCGATTGGAATAGATTCACAATAATTCTAAATATGATTATATTTACTATATATATATATATTATATTATATATGGGTTTCTTTATGTTTTTCTTTTCCATAATCCATAACCGAAATTCAATTTTGACTGAGAGATTAATTCTTCCAACGTAACATATTCAATTGCATTTCATTTGATTTGTTAGAACAACTTCCATTGAGTCTCTGCACCTATACTTTTTTGATTTTGATTCTAATTTTCTATATTTCAAATCATATAAAGATTTGGCTCAGGATTGCCCATTTTTAATTCCGGGGGTTCTCTGAATTTGGAAGTTACCACTTAGCAGGTTTCCATACCAAGGCTCAATCCAATCAAGTCCGTAGCGTCTACCGATTTCGCCATATCCCCCTTTGAAATTTCAACTCAAATTAGAGTCGAGTTGTAATTCGATCTGACTTTTAATTTGAAACCGTTAAATTCTATTAAATTATAGAATGTATTCTATACAAAAAGTTTCTATTTTTTTTTTCTTATCTTTTATCTTTATTTTATTTGAATTTGATAAACTATATTTGTATTTGTTCAATCACAACAAATTCTATCATTGATATATTATGTAATTCAATATGAATAGATATATGAGATATATCTATATATGGTTTTTGTTTATTTCATTTTTACATAGGAGTGTGGAATAATCAAACGGCCGATATGCATTTTTGTCCTAACCAATAACTTGGTATTTTATTTAATTCTATCTTTATCCTTTTTTTTAGGATCGATTCGATCTGGTATATCTGGTATACTATATATATATATATATATGGTATATAATATTACCAATTATTTGGTATAACTGATCTAAGAAATAATTAGGTTTTTTTTAATTAAAATTTGAAATGGATTTGATATTATAATGATATATTTATTAAATAGGAATTAATAAATTTCAAATTATCAAATTACAAATTAATAGAATAGTTAAGTTTACTGTATTCTTATACACACTATTTAGTTTATTTTATGTGTATGCTAGCCCGCTTAGCTCAGAGGTTAGAGCATCGCATTTGTAATGCGATGGTCATCGGTTCGACTCCGATAGCTGGCTTTTTCATGATTGAAAATCTATGACCTCTTTTTCTCGAGATGTCTATTCTATTATCTATGACATAAAAAAATTTAATTAGTGCAATTCATTTTTTGTTTGTTATTTATGTATAACAAACAAATCATAAAACAGTTTTTAATTTACTATCTCTTCTCTTGTGTATAGATACACAAAAATGCATATATTGATACAATTTATTCTTTGAGTACTTCAGTACATTTATCAGTGGATTTAACTTTAGTTTATCCTTTAATTCATTCTTCATTCAAATTTAATAAAAAAAAAAAGACAAAAGGAGTTTTTATTTTATGTCTCGTTACCGAGGACCTCGTTTCAAAAAAATACGCCGGTTAGGAGCTTTACCAGGACTAACTAATAAAATTAATAAAAGACCTAAATCGGGAAATGATCTTAAAAACCAATTCCGTTCCGGGAAAAGATCACAATATCGGATTCGTTTAGAAGAAAAACAAAAATTACGGTTTCATTATGGTCTGACAGAACGACAATTACTTAGATATGTGCATATTGCTGGAAAAGCTAAAGGATCAACGGGTCAGGTTTTACTACAATTACTTGAGATGCGTTTGGATAACATTCTTTTTCGATTGGGTATGGCTTCGACTATTCCTGGAGCCAGACAATTAATTAACCATAGACATATTTTAGTTAATGGTGGTATAGTAGATATACCAAGTTATCTTTGTAAGCCCAGAGATATTATTACTACGAGGGATAAACAAAAATCGAAAGCTCTGATTCAAAATTCTATTGAATCATCCCCACATCAGGAATTGCCAAACCATTTGACTATTGATCCATCCCAATATAAAGGATTAGTAAATCAAATAATAGATAGTAAATGGATCGGTTTAAAAATAAATGAGTTGTTAGTTGTAGAATATTATTCTCGTCAGACTTGAAACTAATGAAACTAAGAATGCAAGGAGCATAAACTTTGCTCCTTTTTGGTCGAAGAAGTAAGAAATCATATAAATTGATCTAAATAGATCCATTGGATATTTATGTTACGTATTTCAAATATATACGTAACAAATATATACGTAATAAGATTTTGATTTCTTTTTTTTGTTTTTTAAATATCTTTATATTTTATTTTAAAATAAAATAGTAATTATGACTGAGAATCCCTATCAAATTCAAATCAAATAAAAATGAAATAAAGGTTTCACTTTTATTGTTTTGTTTGTTTAAAAACTAGAATAAATTGTTATTTAATTTGACTCATTTCTATTTAGAATTTAGAAACGTTATTGAATTAAAACTGAATTAAAAGAAACGGAAAGAGAGGGATTCGAACCCTCGGTAAACAAAAGTTTACATAGCAGTTCCAATGCTAGGCCTTAACCCACTCGGCCATCTTTCCTATATATTATTGAAAGATTGAACAGAAAACGAATGAATAGGGGGTTTACGGATGGGATCTATCGATGATTCGATAGGAATTAATCTTCTCAAATTTCCTATTTATCAACATCAACTTCTTTTATCAGCTATAACTAGCGCATAGATCTATTCCAAATACATGAATTATTCTATCCATCGTGCTCAGATTTTTCCCTTTGTACCTTGTATTTATATGGTTGTATTTGTATGGTGTATACATATGTCTTATGCAATACAAAGGAATACTCTATTCTATTTTAATCATAGAATGATTATTGCATTTTTTTTTTCTTTGTATCATAAGAAAATCAAAACTTATTGAATTATTCAAATCGGTTATAAGAATCTAAAGTTAAAAAAATACTTGATTTGATTATTCAACTTAGAAATTGTAATAGTTCTTTTGATTCGTATATTAACTATATAATTTATATAATTTAATTATTTGATTTCATAATTGAAATGAAATACAATCTGATTTGATTCAATTATTTTATTTTTATATCCACCTTTTGCCTTTTTTGAAAAGGTAGAATTGAGGTAAGGATCTACATTTTTTTTTTAATTTGTTTGTTTTTATGTTATTCCGTACTGTAAAATCTTTTTTGTTTGTTAGATCATTTTCCTGAAGGATAATGACTAATAAGAAGAATTATAGAATGGATTGTTAATTATGCCTAGATCTCGTAAAAATGGAAATTTTATTGATAAGACCTTTTCAATTTTAGCCAATATCTTATTACGAATAATTCCGACAACTTCAGGGGAAAAAAGGGCATTTACCTATTATAGAGATGGTGTGATTTGATCATGGTTTTTTTTTTCTACTTAACCAGAAATGGAGATAGAAAGAAAAATTATCAAAATAAACCTGCGCTTAGTGAAGGTGAAGTTTGGAAATAAAACAATTCCTTCTATCGTGTATCCTCGATTAATGTATCCTGAGATACTTTACTTATTGATTTTAGTATTGAGCGACGGGTTACACCTATGGGTTCCATAATTCAATCTTACTCGATAGTATTGACCATAGTCCCATAAGTGTCATAGGGGAAAAAGCACTACGCCTAGGAATCAACAAAATAAAAACTTTGTTATAATTTGTTATAAATTATCCTTTTCCTTATCTGGGTATCAGGGCTAATATAAATTTGGAATGGTTAGGACAACAAGCATCCATCTCGTTCGTATTTTGGATACCCATATAACCATCAAAGATCGTTGAAGTGACTAATTCCTGAAAATAGACAAATAAAAAGCGTTGAGGACAAAGAAATTATTGGAGTTTTATTTTTCTTATACTTATACGACTTTTTTGCATTTTTTATTTTATATTGTATATAGTATATACAATGAATGCAATTGGTATTAATAAAAGAAAAACCTCTTACCGAAAGGATGACTAGAGATTTCGTGTAAAAATACTAGTCCCTGTCAGTTCATAATGTAAATAGTTAAATTTGGATTCTATGTATTACTTTATTTAATATTTATTAACACTATGTACAGAAAGGAGAAGCCGTATGAGATGAAAATCTCACGTACGGTTTTGAAACGGAGATTCTTTGAGCAGACTAAGAATAAACGACCGTAACGGATGTTGGCTCAATCCGAAGGAAATTATGCTGAAGCTTTACAGAATTATTATGAAGCTACGCGACCAGAAATTGATCCCTATGATAGAAGTTACATACTCTATAACATAGGTCTTATACACACAAGCAATGGAGAACATACAAAGGCTTTGGAATATTATTTCCGGGCACTAGAAAGAAATCCATTTTTACCGCAAGCTTTTAATAATATGGCCGTGATCTGTCATTACGTGCGACTATCTCCATTATAGAAGAATATAAAAAAAGAAAAAAGAGAAAATTGGCTAGGAAATACTAGAATAAAAAATAAAACAAAATAGGCTTTCTACATATATATTGTTCAAAAAATGATTTTTATCAGCTGTAGCAAGGAAAGAAATCTCACAAAAAATATAGCCTATATACTCTATTCTATGGATAAATGGATAAATGATCGAATTGATAGAGAAAGCACCGTAAAGATCAATTAGCGAGCTAATCTGATACAGTTAAGAACTGCTTACTTATACTTATGTCATGATTAATATGGGATAAAAGTTAGAAATCAACTTATGTAATAGAGTCGATCCGCTAAGGTATAAGGTATTGGGCAGCGGTGTAGTATCAGATCCCAAAGATAGTAAGTTCTTTTTCTTATGTTATGAGAAAAAGTATTTTTCAAAGATTCTATAAAACTTATATTTATATATATTATATGAAACTGAGATAGTTATCTTTCAGAAAATCTAACGATATACGGAAATATCTATATATCTATGTTTTATTCTTCGTAAGGTGGGAAAAAAGAGAAAACTGATTTTTGATCAAAATTCGAGTTTGAAACTTATGTAATTAACTTAATTCTATTCTGATTAATTGGGGTTACCCCATACAAAAACAAAAAGATTTTTTGGAAATCGAATTGATATTTTATTTAGTATAGATTAAGATGGTCTAAAAAAAAGGATCCATTGTTGAGCCGTATGAGGTAGGAAACTCTCAAGTACGGTTCTAAGGAAAGGAATTGACCGACCTATTCCGACCAAGGAGAACAAGCCATTCTACAAGGTGATTCCGAAATTGCGGAGGCTTGGTTCGATCAAGCTGCTGAGTATTGGAAACAAGCTATAGCGCTTACTCCAGGGAATTATATTGAAGCACATAATTGGTTGAAGATTACAAGACGTTTCGAATTTGAATAAGGCCGTTCTTTTATTTTATTCATTAAAATAAGTTTGGTTCTTGAATCGATCAATCAAATAAAAAATAAAATAAATAGATTGTTCCTATGACAAGATCTAATCAATAATTTTATTATATCCTTTCCCTTTCCTTAATTTAAATATTCAAATTGAATTCTATTTTGTATGGTATCTCATAGGAACAAATAATACGAATACAGTATAGAATGATAGAATAACACTAATAAAGTTTGAATATATAAAATATATCTAAATAAAGATATCAGAATGATGGTATTATAATTAATTATATTAATTATTTTTAATAAATTATCTTGTGATTTTGATATAGAATAAGAAGATGTTAGATCGAAATGGATCCATATAAACTTTACCATTTAGATAAAAATACACTAGACTAGTTTGCACAAAAAAGAGTTTTTTGTTACGCAATTTAAAAAAAAAAATTTTGCATTTAAAATGTCCGTTGGGCACCTAATCATTATGTCATAATAGATCCGAACACTTGCCTCGGATTGACTTCGATACCATAATTCATAATTGTTCTAGTGAATAACTAAAAAAAAATAGATGGATGCAAAATAGTAAAAGGCATTAATATTAATTATAAATAAGACATCGACCGTTCAAAGGTTCACTAAAAAATTGAATGTTGGCAGGTCTCTTTGTATGTGTTGTTATCCGGAAAGAGGAGGACTTAATGATTATTCGTT